AATAAGATGCCTGATAAAAGGATTATTTTGATAGAATAAATTATACAATTTTTGTTCTTATTATAAATATAAGAATTAAACTTTTCCTTAAATATCAAAAATTTATGTGCATCGTACACTAATTTATAAAAAGATAAGCTAATTAAAGCTATTAGGTTCATACCCTAAACATAGAAGTAAAATCTTCTTCTTTTTAATTATTATAAATTCAACAAAATTATTATTCAATACTACTATAATTATTGGGGTTATAGTTTGTATTTGTTCTAATAATTGAATAATAATATGATCAGGGTTAGAAATTAGATTGATTTCATTTTTACCACTCATAATTAGATCAAATTCCTTGAGATCTGAATCAATAATGAAATATTTTATTATTCAAAGAATGAGATCATCAATTTTAATATTTGGTTTATTATTTATGATAATAATAATTAAATTTAGTATTTTTATTATAACTATTTCGTTATTACTAAAAATTGGGATAGCCCCTTTCCATAACTGAGTTTTAAGAGTAGTTGAAGGTATCAATTATGAATCAATTTTTATTCTATTAACGTTGATAAAAATTTCACCTCTTATAATTTTATCATACATTAATATAATTATGTGAATACCTATTATTTTATCCTTAATTTTTGGTGCAATTTTAGGTATTAACCAAAATTCTATACGAAAAATTTTAGCATATTCATCAATTTATAATTTAGGTTTTACTTGCTCTTGTATTAATGAAATATCCTTATGAGTTGTATATATGATAATTTATATATTTATATTAATTTGTATTATCTTCATAATCACAAAATTAAACATTTGTTATTTAAATCAAATTATAATCAATGAGTTTAGATTAAAAACCAAAATTTGCTTTTGATTAATAATAATATCATTTGGAGGGGTGCCCCCTATACTTGGATTTCTTAGTAAATTAATATTATTTGAATTTATAATTCTTAATAATCAAATAATAATTTTATTAATTATATTAATTTCATCATTAATTGTAATATTTTATTATATTCGATGTACATATATGTGTATTATAATCAGTTCAATTTTAATAAAATGAAATTTATTAACATTGAATTATTCAATAATTATTCTTACTTTAACTAATATTTTAATTTTTTCACTAATAATTTCTATCAAGTCTTTATACTAAGATTTTAAGTTATTTAAACTATTAACCTTCAAAGTTAAATATACTAATTTTGAGTAAATCTTAGGTAAGGACCAATATTAAATTTGCAATTTAATGTTTTATATTAAACTATAAGATTATATTAAGAGAATAGTCAATTCTTAAATAAATTTACAATTTATTACTTTAATCAGACATCTTAATAAAATGAACAAATGATTGTTTTCAACTAACCACAAGGATATTGGAACAATATATTTTATTTTTGGTATTTGATCTGGTATAATTGGAATAATACTTAGAATAATTATTCGTATTGAATTAGCCCAACCAGGGCCATTCATTAATAATGACCAACTCTATAATGTAATTGTTACATCACATGCATTTATTATAATTTTTTTTATAGTTATACCAATTATAATTGGAGGTTTTGGTAATTGACTACTACCTTTAATAATTGGTGCACCAGATATAGCATTCCCTCGAATAAACAATATAAGATTTTGACTACTACCACCATCATTAATTCTTCTTTTAATTAGAAGAACCGTAGAAATAGGGGCAGGAACAGGTTGAACAGTGTACCCCCCATTATCATCCAATATTGCTCATTCTGGGGCCAGAGTAGATTTAACAATTTTTTCATTACATCTAGCTGGAATTTCATCAATTCTTGGCGCAGTAAATTTTATTACAACTGTTTTAAATATACGAAGAGCTGGAATAAATTTAGACTGCACACCTTTATTTGTTTGATCAGTTGTAATTACTGCATTATTACTTCTTTTGTCATTACCTGTATTAGCAGGTGCTATTACAATATTATTAACTGACCGAAATATTAACACTAGATTCTTTGATCCTTCTGGTGGGGGGGACCCTATTTTATATCAACATTTGTTTTGATTTTTTGGGCACCCGGAAGTTTATATCCTTATTTTACCTGGATTTGGTTTAATTTCACATATTATTACTCAAGAAAGAGGTAAAAATGAATCTTTTGGTTATATTGGTATAGTATACGCTATACTATCAATTGGACTATTAGGATTTGTTGTTTGAGCTCATCATATATTTACAGTAGGTATGGATGTAGATACCCGTGCATACTTTACTTCGGCTACTATAATTATTGCAGTACCTACCGGTATTAAGGTATTCAGTTGAATAGCTACAATACATGGAGTATCAACAAAAATTAGAATTTCAATAATATGATCTTCAGGATTTGTTTTTCTATTTAGAATAGGGGGTTTAACTGGTATTATTCTATCAAATTCATCAATTGATGTAATTTTACATGATACTTACTATGTTGTAGCCCACTTCCATTATGTATTATCTATAGGAGCAGTTTTTGCAATTATAGCAGGTTTTATTCAATGATATCCATTATTCACAGGTTTAACAATAAATCCTAAATGATTAAAAATACAATTTATAATCATATTTCTAGGAGTAAACTTAACTTTTTTCCCCCAACATTTCTTAGGATTAAGAGGTTTACCTCGACGATACTCTGATTATTCAGATTTTTACACCTTATGAAATACAATCTCATCAATTGGAAGATTAATTTCATTAATTAGAGTATTAATTATAGTTTTTATTATTTGAGAAAGAATAATCTCTAAACGAATTGCATTATTCGCAAATAACAATTTATCATCCATAGAATGACTCCAAAAATTACCCCCAGAAGAGCATTCTTATTATGAATTACCATTAATAATTAAATAATCTGATATGGCAGATTAGTGCATTGAATTTAAGATTCATTTATAAATATTATTATTTTATTAGAAATTTCATCATGAATAACTTTTTCATTTCAAGATGCTGTATCACCAATTATAGAACAATTAATTATATTTCATGATCACACTATAATAATTATTATTATAATTACAGTTATTGTTAGATATATAATAACAACACTTTTTATTAACAAATTTATTAATCGATTATTATTAGAAGGTCAAATAATCGAATTAATTTGAACTATTATACCAGCATTTTTATTAATTTTTATTGCTTTACCCTCTCTTCGAATTTTATATTTATTAGAAGAAATTAATAATCCTTTAATTACAATTAAAGCTGTAGGACATCAGTGATTTTGATCATATGAATACTCAGATTTTAAAAAAATTGAATTTGATTCATATATAAAACCTACTAATGAATTAGATTCAAATGAATTTCGTTTACTTGATACAGACAATCGTATTACACTACCTTATAATATTAATACACGAATTTTAGTAACATCTACAGATGTTATTCATTCATGAACAATTCCATCGTTAGGAATTAAAATTGATGCATCACCAGGTCGAATTAACCAAGGAAGTATTATAATAAATCGACCAGGATTATATTTTGGCCAATGCTCCGAAATTTGTGGCGCAAATCATAGATTTATACCAATTGTAATAGAAAGAATTAATTTAAAATCATTTATTTCCTGATTAAATCAGTATTCATTAAGACACTTAAAAGCAAGTATTGGTCTCTTAAACCAAATAATGATAATTTAGCAAATATCCTTAATGAAGGGTTTAGTTTATTTAAAACATTATTTTGTCAAATTAAAAAAATTAATCTTAATAACTCTTTTGCCACAAATAGCTCCAATATGATGAACTTTTTTAATAACCACCTTTTTATTTTCGTTTTCACTAATAATATCATTATTATATTTTAGTATAGTAAGAAAGTCAATAACAATAAAAAAAACAAGCACTAGACAAATAAATTGAAAATGATAACTAATTTATTTTCAGTATTCGACCCGTGCACAGGTATTCTTTCATTAAATTGAATTAGAATTATAATCTTCATATTTATATTCCCAAAAAATTTTTGATTTTTAAAAAATAAAAATACAATCTTATTTAATAATTTATTAATAAAACTTCATTCAGAATTAGTTTCACTAATAAAATATAAAGGAATAAGATTAATTATATTAAGTATATTTGTTATAATTTTATTTAATAATATTATAGGGCTATTACCATATATCTTCACAGCATCTTCACATTTAGTATTTTCTATTTCATTAGCTTTACCTATATGAATGGGGTTCATAATTTATGGTTGATTAAACAACACAAACCATATGTTTATACACTTAGTACCAATTGGTACTCCTTCAATTTTAATACCATTTATAGTAATAATTGAAACAATTAGAAACTTAATTCGACCTGGTTCCCTAGCTGTTCGTTTAACAGCTAATATAATTGCAGGACACCTTCTTATATCATTATTAGGTAATAATATAAATAATGTAGTACTTATAATTTCATGTATAATTTTTTTTATTATTTTAATAATATTTGAAACTGCAGTCGCACTAATTCAATCTTATGTATTTATAACACTAACAAATTTATATTCAAGAGAAGTATAAATGAATAATCACCCATTTCATTTAGTTAACAACAGCCCATGACCTATTACTGGTTCAATCGGAGTTATAACTCTTACTTCTGGTATAATTATATGATTCCATAAAATTAATATAAATTTATTTATATTAGGATTTATTATTGTTATTCTGACAATAATCCAATGATGACGGGACGTAATTCGAGAATCAACTTTTCAAGGATTACATACAAAAAAAGTAGTAGTAAGAATAAAATTGGGAATAATTTTATTTATTATTTCAGAAGTTCTATTCTTTTCGTCATTTTTTTGGGCTTTTTTTCATAGTAGTCTAGCACCTACCATAGAGATTGGTTTAAATTGACCCCCAATAGGTATTAAAACATTTGACCCAATAAATATTCCTATACTAAATACTATAATTTTACTTTCTTCTGGAATTACAATAACTTGGGCCCACAATGCAATTATTAATAAAAATTACACCCAAATAATTCAAAGAACAATATTAACTATTTACCTAGGAATTTATTTTTCAATTTTACAATTATATGAATATATTGAATCACCATTCTGTATCTCAGATTCGATTTATGGAAGAACATTTTTTATAAGAACTGGATTTCACGGTATTCATGTAATAATTGGTACTATTTTTATTATTGTATCTTTATTACGAATGTTAAATTTACATTTTTCTAGAGATCACCATGTTGGGTTTGAAGCATCAGCTTGATATTGACATTTTGTAGACGTTGTATGACTTTTCTTATATATTACAGTATATTGATGAGGTAAATATTCTATTATTATAAAAAGTATAACAAGCTTCCAACTTGTAGGTTTATTAATTTAAATTGAATAATCAATAAACTATTACTATTTATTTCAATAATTATATTATTAATTATAGTTATCTCTATTATAATTATAATTGTCAGAAAAAAATCAATCATTGATTTACAAAAATCAACCCCATTTGAATGTGGATTTAACCCCATATCTTACAAACGACTACCATTTTCAATTCATTTTTTCTTAATCGCAGTAATTTTCTTAATCTTTGATATTGAAATTATTATTATTATCCCAATAATTTTTACATTAAAATCAGCAATATTAATATACTGACTGATTACTTCAACAGTATTTGTGTTAATTTTAATTTTAGGTTTATTCCACGAATGATACAATGGCATATTGAATTGAACAATTTAATATTGGATTATATTTAACTATAATACTTGATTTGCAATCAAGAAGTGCTAAATTAGCTAATCTTAGTAAAGAAGTAATTATTACACTTAGTTTCGACCTAACTATAGGGGATAATTATCCCCCTTACTTTAATTGAAGCCAAATATAGAGGTAACTTATTGTTAATAAGAAAATTGAATAAATATTCCAATTAAAAGAGATTAAGAAAAAAAATAGCTGCTAACTAATTTTTAAAGCGGTTAAATTCCGTTTGTCTCTTACATTTATATAGTTTATTAAAACACTTTATTTTCATTAAAGAAATAGTTAAGTTTTAACTTATAAATTATTTTAAGAAATTTATTCTCATTAATATCTTCAATATTATGCTCTATATAAGCTATTAAAATAAATTATATATATAAATCATATTAAAAAAGAAATTAAAAAGATTTTTAAATTATTTGAAGAATAATATTGAATAAAATTTGATAACTTTAATAAATAAAAAGAAAACCCATACCCCCCATAATATTCACCTCAAGAAGAAACCTGATAACAATTCATAATAGATGACTTATAAACTAATTTATATATAAAAAAAGAATAACCAAATATAAATCATATGTAACTATTAAACATATAATAATTTAATCTAAAAATGTAATTAAAATTACAGAATTCTAAACCAACCCATAACCCCAAAACCACAATAAATAAAGATATTATTTTCAATTTAAAGGGTAAAATAATATAAAGTATATCAAAATTAATAAATCATATTAATATACCTCCAGTAAAAACCGAAAAAACAGTCAAAATAAAAATTCTAATTTTTATTAAACTAAAATTATCATTAATAAAATTATATCTAATAAAATTAAAATTACAAATTATTGAATAATAAAATAAACGAGATCTGTAACATGCAGTTAAGCCTAGCGAAAAATAAAATATCAAAAAAATAACAAAATTAAGTCTATTAAAAGATATATTTTCAATTAAAAAATCCTTAGAATAAAAACCAGATAAAAATGGGATACCACAAAGAGTAAGTCTAGAAATATTAAAACAAGCTGTTGTAAATGGCATAAAAATGCAAACCGAACCTATTATACGAATATCTTGATTATCATTTATATAAAAAATAAAAATCCCTGAACAAAGAAACAAAAGGGATTTAAATATTGCATGAGTTAATAAATGAAAAAATGATAAATCAACCATACCAAAAAATAATGAACTTATTATAAGACCTAATTGTCTTAACGTAGACAAAGCAATAATTTTCCTTAAATCAAATTCGTAACTAGCACACAATGAAGAAAAAATTATAGTTATTATTCTAATAAACAAAAATAAATAATTTCTATAATTAAATCTGTTATAAAAACGAATAAGTAAATACACACCAGCAGTAACAAGAGTTGAAGAATGAACCAGTGACGAAACAGGTGTAGGAGCTGCTATTGCAGCAGGTAATCAACATGAAAAAGGAATTTGAGCACTCTTAGTAAAACAAGAAATGATTACTATATAAAAAATATAATCTTTATAAAAACCCTCATAAAAAATAAAATGCCATCTACCATAGGACATAATTCAACATACAGAGACAAGTAGCCCAATATCACCTAAACGATTCGTTAAACAAGTAATTAAACCTGCTAAATATCTTTTTATTGAACTGTAATAAATTACAAGACAATAAGAAACTAACCCTAACCCATCTCAGCCTAATATAATTCTAACTAAATTTGGTCTCATAATTATTAAAATTATTCTGATAATAAATAAAATAACCAAAAAAAGGAAACGATTAGATCTATAGCTATAAATACCAATATAATTAATACTATATAAAATTACTATAGAAGAAATAAATAAAACAACTGAACTAAAAATTAATGAAATTCAGTCAAACAAAATAACATAATAAATAGGAACAGAATTTAATGAAAAAATTTTTCATTCAAATAATATCATATAATCAATATATAAAAATATTAAGCCTAATATGAAAAAAATAAATGATATTAATAGTATAATTAGAAATCAATAGAAATAAAAATTAATTTTTGTCAAAACTTAAGGACAAGAGTCATCTAAGAAACCACAATTCTTTATTTTAATAAAATACTTAAATTATCAAAAATAAACAGATAAAAATATTATAATAAAAACTAATGGTAATAAATGAATCACAACTAAAATATATTCTCGAACTGAACATTCTGAACAACTGTATATATAATGAAATTTCCCATGTTGTGTAAATCTAAATAAATAAAATCTAAAACAAGCAGCAAAAAAAGAAATTATAAAAATATAGTAAATTGAATTTCTCCAATAAAAAATTATTCTATTTATAATAAAAATTTCTCTTACAAAATTGATACTTGGTGGACAGCTTATATTAAAAGAACAAAATATAAACCAAATCATACATATTCTAGGTATATACAATATAAAGCCTTTATTTAATATAAATCTTCGTCTTAATATACGCTCATATGAAATATTAGCTAGACAAAAAAGCCCAGAAGAACAAAGTCCATGACCCAATATTATTAAGTAAGAGCCAAAAAATCCAAATTTAGTTATAGTTAATAACCCTATAAGACTTATACCTATATGAGCTACTGAAGAATAAGCAATTAAACATTTAACATCCCCCTGAATTAAACAAATTAATCTAACAGAAATAGAACCAATAAGAGCTAATCTAAACCAAAAAAAACTATACTTATAAAATATATTTTCATAAATAAACATAAAACGAATAAGACCATACCCACCAATTTTTAATATTAACCCAGCTAAAATTATAGATCCAGAAATTGGAGCTTCAACATGAGCTTTGGGAAGCCAAAAATGTAATATAAATATAGGTAACTTAACTAAAAATGCAAAAATTATACAAAAATGTATAATAAAAGAATAAGAATAACCATAATTTATATCAAAAAATATTCTTGAATAATTAAAATATAAAAAAATAATAACCATCAAAAGAGGTAAGGATGCAAAAAGAGTATAAAAAAATAAATATAAACCTGAAATTAGTCGCTCAGGTTGATAACCCCAACCAAAAATTAAAATCATCAAAGGAATTAATCTAAATTCAAAAAAAATATATATTAAAAATATATTCAGAAAACTAAAAACAAAAATTAAGCACAAACAAAGAATTAAACACATTAAAATAAAAAAATTTTTATTATAAAAAGAATAAATCCTAGAGCTAGCAAAAATTATTAATGAAGAAATTAAAAGTCTTAAAATAATTAAACCATACGAAATATAATCTAAACCAAAATAATAAGAAATATTAGAAAAATATAAATTACATCTACACATACAAAAAACACTAATCAATATAATAATTGAAAATTGAATTAGATATCAGATATTACTAAAAAACAAAAAAGGGATTATAAAAAATATGTAAAAAATAAATTTTATCATAAAAAAAGAGAATTTATATAGTCATTACCATGAAATCGAATTATTCTTACTAAGACTCTTAAGCCTAAAACACCTTCACATACATAAAAAGTTATTATATAGATATATAAATAAAAATTTGAGGAAAAAAATATTAAACAATAAATTATGATTAAAAATAAAAGTGACAAAACCATAAATTCTAATCTTAACAAACATAAAAGTAAATGTTTTCGAATAAAAATTAACGAAATACATGAAAAAATAAATAAATAACTAAAAAAAAACAAATTCATTAGTTTTAATAATTTAACAAAAATATTAGTTTTGTAAACTAAATTTAGGTAATTAAACCTTTAAAATATCAGTATAATGTAATTAAATTACATATCTTAGATATCCAAAATCCATATTATTATAAACTATATACTGAAATTAAAATAATATTAATCAAATTAATAACATTAATAGTAACAATAATTCCATTTTTAATAAACCCCTTAAGAATAGGAGTAATTTTATTAATCCAAACATTATTAATAACAATATTAATAAATAAAATAATATATTCATCATGATTCCCAATAATTACATTCTTAATAATAGTAGGAGGATTACTTATTTTATTCACCTATATAAGTAGAATTGCATCAAATGAAAAATTTAAATTAAAATTAAATTTATCCATCCTACTAATAATTTTAATTATAATTACAGAAGAAATAATAAATGAGAACCAAATTAATGAAATACAAAACTTATTAAATTTGACAGAGGAATATTATTCAATAATTAAACTTTATAATAAAAAATCAATAATATTAACAATTATTTTAGTTATATATTTATTATTAACTATAATTGTAGTTTCAAAAATTGTAAAACACCATGAAGGGCCACTTCGATCAAAAAATTATGAAAAAATCAATTTTTAAATCTAATCAATTACTTAAAATTGTTAATAATGCATTAGTTGATTTACCAGCGCCTATAAATTTGTCAGCATGATGAAACTTCGGGTCACTTCTAGGAATATGCTTAATAATTCAATTAATTTCAGGGATTCTTCTATCTATACACTATACATCAAACGTAGAAATAGCATTTAATAGAGTAAATCATATTACCCGAAATGTAAATTATGGGTGACTAATACGAACTTTACATTCAAATGGGGCATCATTATTTTTTATCTGTATGTATTTACATACAGGACGTGGTATATATTATGGATCTTACAAATATAAATTAACTTGAGTTGTTGGTATAATTATTATACTAATAACAATAGCAACAGCATTTTTAGGATATGTTTTACCCTGAGGGCAAATATCATTTTGAGGAGCAACAGTAATTACTAATTTAATGTCAGCAATTCCATATATTGGTTTAATACTAGTAAATTGAATTTGGGGTGGGTTTGCAGTTGACAATGCAACTTTATCACGATTCTTCAGATTACACTTCCTGTTACCATTTATTGTCTCTATAATAGTTATTATCCACCTGTTTTTTTTACACCTAACCGGATCAAGAAATCCTATCGGAATAAACTCTAATATTGATAAAATTCCGTTTCATCCATATTTTACAATCAAAGACTTACTAGGATTTATAATTGTATTAACATCATTACTTATATTAAATATATTAGAACCTTATATATTATCAGACCCAGATAATTTTACACCAGCAAATCCTATAGTAACACCAATTCATATTCAACCAGAATGATACTTTTTATTTGCATACGCAATCCTACGATCAATCCCTAATAAATTAGGGGGAGTTATAGCACTATTCCTGTCAATTGTAATTTTATTAATTATACCTTTTTCAATAAAAATAAAATTCAAAGGTATTATATTTTATCCTATAAGCCAAATAAATTTTTGAATTTTTGTATGTGTTGTAATTTTATTAACATGAATTGGAGCACGCCCTGTTGAAAGACCTTATACTTCTACTGGTATAATTTTAACTTTATTATATTTTATATACTTTATTACAGACCCTGTAATTACTAAAATATGAGATAAACTAGTAAATTAGTTATTTAGCTTATAAATATCAAAGCAAATATTTTGAAAATATTAGAAAGAGTAATTTAATAACTTTACAAAAAAAAATGATAAAAAATTAAGGACTTAATTAACAAAAAAAAAATAATATAATTTAAACTTATAGGAAGATAACATTTCCAAGCTAAATATATAAGTTTATCATATCGATAGCGAGGTAGTGAACAACGAACTCAAATAAAAACAAAGCAAAAAAAAATAAGTTTAAGATAAAACCCAAAAAAAATATAATCCCCCCCAAAGAAAATTATATTAGTAATTAAGCATATAAAAATAATGCTAGAATATTCAGAAATAAAAAGAAGTGCAAATCCACCAGATCCATATTCAATATTAAATCCAGAGACAAGTTCTCTCTCCCCTTCAGAAAAATCAAATGGAGAACGATTTGTCTCTGCCAAACAACAAGAAAATCAACAAAAAAATATAGGAACAGAAAAAAAAATGAATCAACAGTTACACTGAATTTTAAAAAAATCAACAAAACTATATCTATCAACTAAAAGAAAATAACTCAGAAGAATCAAAGAAAGAGAAACTTCATAAGAAATTGCTTGTGAAACACTACGAATACAACCTAATATTGAATACATTCTGTTAGAAGATCAACCACAAACAATTAAACCATAAACACCAACACTAGAAATACACAAAAAAAATAATAAAGAATAGTTAAATTCAATAAGATTAATATAATAAGGAAACAAACACCATATAAATAAAGATTGTATTAATCTATAAATTGGACAAACATAATAAATAAATATATTAGAATTTATGGGCCAACAATGTTCCTTTAGAAACAACTTTAACCCATCTCTAAAAGGTTGAAGTAACCCTAAAAATCCTACCTTATTAGGCCCCTTACGAATTTGTATATAACTAAGAAGCTTACGTTCTAATAAAGTAAAAAAACCAACAGAAATTATAACTATAATTAATAAAATTAATGATCTAATATAAATAATAATTGATTGTATAATAATACCTTATTAAATTCTAAATTTAATGCACTAATCTGCCAAATCAATAATAAAATTCTATAAAAACAAAAAATATTGATTCCCTAGGTCCTTTCGTACTATAAAGAAAATTAATTTTAAGATAGAAACCAACCTGGCTCACACCGGTTTGAACTCAAATCATGTAAGAATTTAAAAGTCGAACAGACTTAGTAATAAAAAACCTACCCCTTATACTTATCTTAATTCAACATCGAGGTCGCAAACTTTAATATAAATATGAACTCCCCATTAAAATTACGCTGTTATCCCTAAGGTAACTAAAACTTACAATCCAAAAAAAGGATCTAAAAAATCATAAATTAATGAAAAACTAAAATAAAGTTAAAATTTATTTATCACCCCAATAAAAAAATAAATAAAATACTAATAAAAATATAACTAAAAATTTAAAAAGTTAAATATAATAAAGTTCTATAGGGTCTTTTCGTCCCTAAAAACTAATTAAGCTTTTTTACTTAAAAATAAAATTTTAATAATAAAATTAAAAAAATAAATCCCTCATTTATCCATTCATACAAGTCAACAATTAAATGACTAATGATTATGCTACCTTTGCACAGTCAAAATACTGCAGCCATTTAATTATAAATCATAGGGCAGAATTTACCTTTAATATAAACCTAAAAGAAATGTTTTTGATAAACAGTTGAAGATTAAATTTGTCGAGTTAATTAAATTATAATAAAAAATTATACTAATTTAATCATTAATAAATATAAATAAAAATTAAATAAAATAATTTAGTAAAAATATAAATAAAAAAAAATTATAAAAATAAATTATAATCTATTAAGAACTAAATAAAAGATTTTAAAATAAAAAATAATTTAATATTAAAAATTTTAAACAATAAAAAAGATTATCCCAAATTATATAAAATTAAAAAATAAAAAAAAAATAATAAACATTAATTTTCAATTAAATTGAAATCCTAAATAACCAGATATAATAAAGGAACGGATAGAATATCACTACCATAATAAGATTATTAATATTAATTCAACAATAAAAAAAAACTTAATATAGATATCCATTTTTCGGGAAAAAAAAATAAATAATAAATTAAATCAACCCTGATACAAAAGGTACTAATTAATTATATTAACTTTTTGAATAAAATACTTGACAGTAAAAATAAAAAAATTATTTCTTAAAATACTAAAAAAAAAAAAAAATAAATTATTAAAATCAATTATAATCAGATAAAATTAATAATTTTCTTATTAATGTAAATAATAAACTTTAATATAAGCTATAATCTGAACATTCTAGGTTCACCTTCCGGTAAATCTACTTTGTTACGACTTATCTCATCTTATTGAGAGTGACGGGCGATATGTACATAATTTAGTGCTAAATTCAAAATAATTAATATATTAAAATTACTAATAAATCCTATTTAATAAAAATTATAAATTAAAATTCCAATATAAATATAAATAATGTAACCCATATTTACCTTAATAAAACTGCACCTTGACCTAACATAAAATATTAATATAATAGAAAATTTCTTAAATTAAAACACTCCAATATATAGCGATATACAAATAAAATTAAGGTAAAAATTATTGTGGTATATCAATTAAAATACAGGTTCCTCTATAAAGATAAATTACCGCCAAATTCTTTGAATTTTATAGAACTTAACTATTAATAATCTGGAAAAATTTAAATAAAAAATAATAGGGTATCTAATCCTAGTTTATAAATTAGACTTAATATAAATAAATAAAGAAATTAATTATAAATATAAATTCCACCTAAATAAATAAAATTTAAATCAATAGACAAATAAATATAATTAACCAAAAATATTAACTTAAAAAATTTGTATAACCGCGAATGCTGGCACAAAATTAATCCAATTTAATTAAATTTCAAAATAAAAACCAAAATATTAATAAAACAAATTACTGCAAAAATAATAATTAAAATTTAAACATATAATTAATTTAAGATAACTAATAATTTAAGCCAGAATCAAACTTATTGATTTGTGATTAAAATCGTGATGGCAATATTATATAATATTAATTAATTTTTTTTAAAAAAAAAAAAAAAAAAAAAAAAAAAAAAAAAAAAAAAACCTGAATTTTTAATCAAATCTTATTTTAACAAATATATTTTACAATTAAAAACAACAATTATAATGATATTATTAATTGGGGTAATAATACCATTATTAATAATCATCATTATTACTAATGGCAAGAATTCAGCTACCTCCCTGAATTTTTAATCAAATCTTATTTTAACAAATATATTTTACAATTAAAAACAACAATTATAATGATATTATTAATTGGGGTAATAATACCATTATTAATAATCATCATTATTACTAATGGCAAGAATTCAGCTACCTCCCTGAATTTTTAATCAAATCTTATTTTAACAAATATATTTTACAATTAAAAACAACAATTATAATGATATTATTAATTGGGGTAATAATACCATTATTAATAATCATCATTATTACTAATGGCAAGAATTCAGCTACCTCCCTGAATTTTTAATCAAATCTTATTTTAACAAATATATTTTACAATTAAAAACAACAATTATAATGATATTATTAATTGGGGTAATAATACCATTATTAATAATCATCATTATTACTAATGGCAAAATTACATTGACATAAATAATAATTATACTATATAATAATTATATACAATATACTAACTCAGCTATTTCCCCATATTTATCAATAACCTCCTTTCTTTTTTTTTTTGTTCACAAAAAAGAAAGGAGGTTCTATGATAATAAAATATAAATTTAATCTTTCTTTAATTAAGTTAATATTAATTTAAATTAATTATTATTATATATAAAAACTAATTATATATATTAATATTATTATATATTATATATTATTATATATTAAGATTAATTATATATATTAATATTATTATATATTATATATTATTATATATTAAGATTAATTATATATATTAATATTATTATATATTATATATTATTATATATTAAAATTAATTATAATAATATAAATCTACCCTTTATAGATAGGGTAGATTTATTAATATAATTTAATTTATATATATATATATTAATATTATTATATATTATATATTATTATATATTAAGATTAATTATATATATTAATATTATTATATATTATATATTATTATATATTAAGATTAATTATATATACTAGTATTATGTACACCCCCATAAATATGGGTTATTTAATTAATAACAATGCCATTGCATTTTAATTCAAATTATTAATAAGTAAGAAAAAAAAA